TTTCAAATTCAGAGAAACCCTGGAATTAAAAATGGGCAATCCTGAGCCAAATCCTATTTTACGAAAACAAATAAGGGTTCAGAAGAAAGCGAGAATAAAAAAAGGATAGGTGCAGAGACTCAATGGAAGCTGTTCTAACAAGTGGGGTTGACTTCTTTACGTTATTACATTAACGTAATCCTTATATCAAAACTACAGAAAGGATAAACCTATATACATACGTATATGTACTGAAATCCTATCTCAAATGATTAATGACGACCCGAATCTTTATTTATTTATATTTCTATAAATAATAAATAAAAATCGAAAGAGTTGTTGTGAATCGATCCAAATTGAAGAAAGAATCGAATATTTATTAATAAAATTTATCGTACGAGAATAAAGATAGAGTCCCATTCCACACGTCAATACCGACAAGAATGAAATTTATAGGAAGAGGAAAATCCGTCGACTTTAGAAATCGTGAGGGTTCGAGTCCCTCTATCCCCAAAAAGGCCCGTTTGATTCCCCAATTATTTATCCGATCCGCTCTTTTCGTTTCGTTAGCGGTTTAAAATTCGTTATGTTTTTCAATCATTCTACTCTTTTACAAATGGATCTGATTGTGGAAATTTTTTTTTTTTCTTATTACAATATTTGTGATATATATGATACGCGTACAAATGAACATCTTTGAGGAAGGTATCCCCACTTCCAATTTGAATGATTAACAATACATATCATTTCTTGTACTGTATTAAAACTTATAAAGTTTTCTTTTTGAAGATCCAAGAAATTACAGGGTCTGGATAAAGCTTTGTAAGACTTTTTTTGTCTTTTTAATTGACATAAACTCAAGTTATCTATTAAAATAAGGACGATGCACGGATAATGGTCGGGATAGCTCAGCTGGTAGAGCAGAGGACTGAAAATCCTCGTGTCACCAGTTCAAATCTGGTTCCTGGCACATGATTTATTTGTATGAGTATCCGTTTTACAAATGAATTTATATGGGTCAACATACATATTCATTACTAGTCTATATCATGATAGATACTTATCTATCTAGGTGTCTGAGAATATACCCTTTCTAGAATTATAGAATAGATGAGTAAAGAGTATGTCTATAAAATCTGTAAAATAAAAAAAAAATTAGATTTTACTTCCTTTTCTTTTTTATTTGTTCATACGGTGTCTCTTACCGTTCAAAAACAATGTTAATACTTTAGATATTTAATACTTCATACATATTAAAATAGAAAGGTTAAATTAATTGGTTGAAAGACTCAAAGGTATAGTCTCGCGGAGTTGAAAGGTGGGAATAACCAAGATTCATTTCAGATACAGTACAAATAAAATCCAAGCCCTCCTCTCATTTCGTTGTCTTTTCTTTTCATATTCTATTTCTTCATTTCCTCCTATGTGACTTTGTCGAACTCATTTAAGTTTTGTGCGTGGTACATAGTTCATGATGCGAAACTCTTTTAGGTCATCCTAATACTAATTGTATTTTTTTAATTGTCTTGTTTTTTTTTTTATTTATCCTTTTTATTTCTATTTTTTATTGTTTCTATTCAAATAAATAAATATATAATATATAAAAATAGAAACAATTTTTTTTTTTATTCTATTTATTTTGTATTATTTATTTGTATTTGATTTATATTTTATTTCGTTTTATTTAGCCCATTTAGAATAGAATGCGAATGAGACTTCCATTACGCTCTTTGGTCTATAAGAGAACGTACAAACATTATTTGAATACCTGGAGTTGTAGAAGTGAAAATTAGTTTCTTATTTTATTATTTATATTTAATGAGCATCCTGTATTTCATAAAAATTCGGGGCAATATAATCCTTACGTAAGGGCCATCCTATCCAACTTTCGGGCATTAAGATACGTTTCAGACGTGGATGATTATCATAAAAGATTCCCAACATATCATAAGATTCCCTTTCTTGAAAATCCGCACTTTTCCAAACCCAGAAAACAGACGGAATTCTAGGATTCCACCTTGGGGCAAATACTTTTATACATACCTCTTCTGGTTGATCTATACCATAAGCTATTCTCGTAAGATGATACACACTAGCTAACAGTCCGCCCGGTGCTACATCATAGGCACATTGGGAACGTAAATAATTGTAACCATATACATATAAAATGACAGCAATGGAATGCCAATCCCCAGGCTTTATTTGTAAAGTCTCTATTCCTTGGTAGTCGAAGCCCAAAGATCTATGAACTAACCCATGTTTGGCTAGCCAAGCAGACAAACGACCTTGCATCTTTTTTATCTCTCCCACATTTTGATTTGTATAAAACTTTTATTTGTCTCTATAAGTTAAGTATTTCACATTTACGATGAAATTTATGAAAATTATTGTTTGTTATTATGTAAAAAAATGTGAAAAAAAAAAAAATCCTGCCTAATTCACTAATTCGGGGGAAGATACTGAACTCTTGTTGTATTTGAAAAATATTTCAAGAGGGATCTCCGAAGTCGATGTAGATGGT